GAGGAATAATTAGAACTATTGTATCAAGCTTTTTCATAACAATTTTTATTAGAGATGAATTTTGTAACATTTGACTTCGTACCACTGAAAAATTTAGCCTAATACTTAAAAAATAACCCAAAAAGTGAAATGAATGCTGGGATAATTGGTTTATATCGATCGTTCCTGGTTGAGACCAAATATCAAAATGACATTGCCATAAATAGATAAAATAGTATTTCCATTTATTTATCAAAAGAGACGTATTCTTTGAAACTAGAATGGATTTTCCTTGATATCTAACATAATGGATGAAAGGATCCTTAAAGGATGATAAGGTATACGAAAAATTCTTAACAAATATTTCTGTAAGATGTTCTATTTTTTCATAGAAAAAAATTCGCTCAAAAAAAACGCGAAAATTTTTTAATTGTAACTGAGAAGATTTGTTACATAGAAAAAGAAAAAGAGATTCGTATTCCCATACATATAAATTATATAGTAGTAAGAAAAATCTTGGATTACTTTTTAAAAAAGTAGAAATCCATTTTTTTGGAGTAAAAAGACTATTCCAGTCACAATAGAAATAAAAAAACAACCTTAATAAATGAAAGAAAAAGACATCTTTTATCCAATATCGAAAGATTTGAACCAAGATTTCCAGATGGATAGGATAGGGTATTCTTATATCTGACTTATGATTGAAATATATAAATTTATCTTCGAAAAAAGGAAAAATGGAATGAATTGATCGCAAATTATTATAAGATTTTACGATTTCTAACTCTTTTAAGGAAGATATATATAATTGTAGAGAAAATAGAATCTCCAGAACGACAACAAAACCTTCTAGTATTATTTGAGAATAATAATTATTGTTATAACCCCAAAAAGGATTTTTGTTAGAATCATTAACTATAATAATCAAATGAGTCTGTTGATACATTCGAGTAATTAAACGTTTTATAATTAGTAAACTAAAATTATTGTTATAACCTACATTTTCTACAAAAATGGATCCACGACTATAAGCGAGTCCATAAATATACTCCCGAAAAAAAAGCGGGTATAGGATGTCCCGGTAGCGAGATCTATGGAGTTGCAAAAATACTTGATATTCCTCCATAAAAAAAAATCCTATTTAGTCAAATAAAGAATCCGAGATTCATTGGATTATCAAATGATACATAGTGCGATATGGTCAAAACAGGGAATTCTATATACTATATATATTAATTTTAATAAAAAAAAAAAAATAAAAAATGAATTCTATATATTGTATATAGATACCTAGAAAACAAGTAAAACCATCAACGGATTCACTCTAATCGCTTTTTCCATATAACTTTTGTTCTAGGATAACAAGCTAGTTAGGAATCCTTTATTTTTTTCAACCCAATCACTCTTTTGATTTTGGAAAAAAATATCTTTATCAAAATACTCTTTCTTTTACACATACACATTTATCGCTACCCCAAAAATATAATGGAAAATAGCTTTATAGTTAGGACTCATAACAAAAATAAATAATCCATTCACAGGAAAAACTTTTCCCACATAAAGCACTAACCTCTTTTTAACGTACAATTAGATGGGGTAATCATTCAAATACAAAATAAATGAAAGCTCGTTACTTTTTGTTTCCCTATAATTAGAGCTGCCAAGCTCTATCCCTTTATAAATTAAACCCAACTGAATTCTTTTGTTCCGAGCCAAGAATTCAAACAAAAATTTGGACCAGATAGAACTAAGAGTGAAATACTTTTCAAATTCGTCATTGATACGACATGCTACTTTTTCCATTCATTCCCTTCTGGATCAGTCGTGGTTTTACAAACTCTACCGATAGTATTGACGAACCAATTGCTTCATAGAAATGTGTAAAAAATAGAGTCGCTCTTAAAAGCCGAGTACTCTACCATTGAGTTAGCAACCCAAATTATAAAATTTTAAAATAAAATAGGTGTGTATATCCAATCGCAATAAAAACAACACAAATAAAAGATGGAATTGTCTAATATTTTATTAGATATAAAACATAAAAATGGAAAAAACAAAAATATCGAAAGCGAATAAATTCTCAACATAAAAATGAACCGATAAATCTACAAATTTTCTCACAAAAAATAAATGATAGACCACCCCTTTATGGACTATGTTAGCCATTATCCATTATTCTATATTACATTCTATATTACATTTATTATTTATATGTATTATTTTTTTTATTTATCTCTCAATTTCAATTAATTACCTTTCAATCAAATAAGGGATTTCTTGTTTTTGTATCGCAGAATATCGCAGAAAATCCAACGAATCCACCATTTGATTGATGAATTAAAAAAAGCCTATTTAACATGAGTAAATTGATCAATTTATTCACGATCGGATTATATTTATTTGATACACTGTTGTCAATATTAGTATTGAAAAAAAGAATACAATTGAGAAAACAAATAAAAAAAAATGGAACACCCACCCTATATTATGTTATGTGAAAAACATCGAAAAAGGAAATAGC